TAGGGTTGTTTCGGCCCTTTTTTATTGTAAATATAAAGTTTACATGCAAGGTTTTCCAGATTTAAGCATTTTTTTAAAAAAAAAATGAATTGATTTTACACGCAGTAAAGAGTTTTATTTATTTAGGCGACTAAGAAATAGTTAAGTATATTAGTATAGACCAAGTTTGTGCCAGCAGTAGCGGTTACACTTACTATGTAACAGTAAATTTTCAGTTTTAGATAGAAAGTATAATTAAATTTTAATTGAATTTTTGTAGGTGAAATTTTAAAATTTAAAAAGATTTATTGTATTGATTTTAATCTAAGAAAGTTTTTATTTAAACTAGGATTAGATACCCTATTATTTAAAATGTAGATGTAAAGCTGGATTAGTATTAGAGATGTTCTTGAAAATTAAAAAAGTTGGCGGTTTTTTAGTCTATTCAGAGGAACCTGTCCTGTAATTGATGGTCCACGAAAATATGTACCTGTTTTTTAAGTTTGCATATCGCTGTGGGTCGAATTTGTTCATAGATTTAGGAATGTTCAAGATTTTTATTTAAAATATATCAGGTCAAGGTGTAGCTAATAGGCAGGAAGAGATGGGTTACAATAAATTTATTTAGACGGAGAAATGTTTTTAAAATATTTTGAAGGTGGATTTGAGGGTAACTGTAATGATTTTATTATAGTGATTAGAGCTCTAAAATATGCACATATCGCCCGTCGCTTTCATGCAATTTGAAATAAGTCGTAACAGAGTAGATGTACTGGAAAGTGTCTCTAGAAAGGCAGGCTAGAGCTTAAAAAAGTATTTTATTTACATTAAAAAGATTGTTGTTTTGTTCAATGTGGCTTGAAGGTGACAGATTATTTAAATAGCGATTTTTATATTAAATTGAAAAAAAGAATTTGAAGTTTCAATAGTTGACACGAATAAATTGAGTTGTAATTATAAAGTATTAGTATTGTAAGAGAATTTTAGGATTTATTAAAAAGAAAAGTTTAAGTTTTGTACCTTGTGTATCAGGGTTTATTAAGTATGATTTATTTAATTTAAATTTCTCGAATTTAAAAGAGCTACAAGTTTATAAGAATTTTATTGTTGCATAAATATTTAAAATATATTTGTTGAAGTAAAATGCTATGCGGTTTTAAATATATCTAGTTTTTTAAGATAAAATTTAATTTTATTTTTGATACATGATAATTTTTACTGGATAATTTTATTATTTTCAAAAGGTTAGGAATGAAGGGATGAGCTTTTATTTTTATAAGTAAAACTTAATAGAGTTAATTATTTTTAGTAGGATTAAAAATGTCTTTCAAAAAGAGTATTATTATCATTTATAAGAATTTAAGATTTTTATTGGGTTTATTTATTATATTAAAATATAAATTTAAATAAATAAGATTTAGAAATAATGATAAAATTAGTATAATTGTAAGATGTATTTTATGAAAGTATGGGAAAGGTTTTTAAAAGGAACTCGGCAAATATATTTTTCACCTGTTTAATAAAAACATGGCTTGTTGATTATGATTTCAGGTCTGACCTGCCCAATGAGAATTTGAATGGCCGCAGTAATTTGACTGTGCAAAGGTAGCATAATCATTAGTTTTTTAATTGGAAGCTAGAATGAAAGGTTTAATGAAAAAATGACTGTCTCTTGAAAAATGTGTTTGAATTTTATTTTTAAGTGAAAAAGCTTAAATTTTTATAGAAGACGAGAAGACCCTATAGAGTTTTATATCTAGATTTATATTGGATTTATAGAATTTAAAGTTTGATTTAATTGTAGGTATTTGGTTGGGGTGATAAAAAAATTAGATAAACTTTTTTTTAAAAGATACATTGATATATGAATATATGATCCTGTCATGCAGATTATAAGATGAAATTACCTTAGGGATAACAGCGTAATTTTCTCTAGAGTTCTTATCGAAAAGAAAGATTGCGACCTCGATGTTGGATTAAAATTTGGTGCTGGTGAAGAAGCTTGCATACTAAGTCTGTTCGACTTTTAAAATTTTACATGATCTGAGTTTAAACCGGTGTAAGCCAGGTTGGTTTCTATCTCTATATAGATAAAATATTTTAGTACGAAAGGACCGAGTATTTAGTTTAAAAACTTTATTTTAGAATTATATTGTTATTTTGGCAGAATAGTGCAATGGATTTAGAATCTGTGTATGTAAATTTTTTACAAGTAATACTTGATATTGCAAGATAATGTTTTAATATTGGTATCAACTTTAGTTTTATTATTGTGTGTGTTAATTGGAGTAGCATTTTTAACTTTGATAGAGCGGAAGGTTCTTGGTTATATTCATGTACGTAAGGGGCCTAATAAAGTTGGTTTTGTTGGTTTATTACAGCCATTTAGTGATGCAATTAAATTATTTTCTAAGGAACAAATTTATCCTTTGGTTTCTAATCTGGGATTATATATAGTAGCTCCGGTAATGAATTTATTTTTATCTTTATTTCTTTGAGCTGCAATTCCTTTTGTATCAGTAAATTTAAATTTTAATTTATCTGTTATTTTTTTCCTTAGAGTTTCGTCTTTGGGGGTTTATAGAATTATGTTGGCTGGGTGATCATCTAATTCCAATTATGCTATATTAGGCGGGTTGCGATCTGTTGCACAGACAATTTCTTATGAGGTAAGTATGGTTTTGATTTTATTATCTTTTTTATTTATAATTTTTGGATACGGAATTGATGATTTTTCTAAATATCAGGAAAATATTTGATTTTTTTTTTTATTTTGTCCGTTAAGTTTTATGTGATTTGTTACTATGCTTGCTGAAACTAATCGTTCCCCCTTTGATTTTGCTGAGGGGGAATCAGAGTTGGTGTCTGGATTTAATGTGGAATATAGGAGTGGTAGTTTTGCTATAATTTTTATAGCTGAGTATTCAAGAATTCTTTTTATGAGCGTTATATGTAGTGTAATGTTTCTAGGCGCGGGGTTTCAGAGATTGATATTTTTTATTAAAGTAGTATTTATGTCATTTGTATGAGTATGGGTGCGTGGAACTTTGCCCCGGTATCGTTATGATAAACTTATATATTTAGCATGAAAAAGCTATCTTTTTGTCTCTTTGAGGTTTTTTAGATTTTATTTGGGATTGCAGGAATTTATTGTCATTTTTTTATTGTAACAATAAATTTTAGTATTAGTTAATAAGTTTTAGTAAGCCAATAGAAAATTTTAGTTTCTTTCTTATATTTTCAAAATATATGCTGTACAAGCTCATTAGCTAAGAGAATGAAAAGATAATTTTATCTCATATTTTATAGATTATAGGACTTAAAAAAAAATATGTAAAGTAAGAGATGGCTAAAATTTGTCCGGTCGTAATAAACGGTTCTTCTACGGGTCGGGCGCCAATTCACGTTAGTAAGATAGAGGAGCAGACAAATGTTCAGAATAAAAGTTTTCTTAGGGGGTAAAATTGAGTTCTTAAAAATTTTTTTTTATTTATGAATGGGAGAATGTATATAATGGCGATTGATAGTACTAGAGCTGCTACTCCGCCTAGCTTATTGGGAATTGAGCGAAGAATAGCGTATGCAAAAAGAAAATATCATTCTGGTTGGATATGAATTGGTGTTACTATAGGATTAGCAGGAATGAAATTATCAGGATCGCTGAATAGGTAAGGTGTCTTTAATGCAAAAATAATAAGAATGAACATAAAAATAGAGGCTCCAATTAAATCTTTAAAGGTAAAAAATGGGTGAAATCTAATTTTGTCAATGTTGCTATTTAATCCTATGGGGTTTCTTGACCCTGTTTGATGAAGAAAAAATAGGTGAATAATAACTAGAGCTAAAATTACAAATGGTAGAAAAAAGTGTAATGAGAAAAATCGTGTTAATGTAGCATTAGATACAGAAAATCCGCCCCAAATTCACTCTACTAGTGTATTCCCTAGGTAGGGAATAGCGGACAGAAGATTAGTGATTACAGTGGCGCCTCAAAATGATATTTGTCCTCACGGAAGAACATAGCCCAGAAATGCTGTAGCTATAACAGCAAATAAGATAGTAACGCCAATTATTCATGTTTCAGTGAAATTGTATGATCTGTAGTATATTCCTCGTCCAATGTGGATGTATAAACAAATAAAAAAACATCTCGCTCCGTTAGCATGTATTGAGCGTATTAGTCATCCAAAATTTACGTTTCGACAGATATGCCTAACTCTATTGAATGCTATTTCTATATTTGGGCAGTAGTGTATGCTTAAAAATAAGCCTGTAAGGACTTGAATTACCAAACATAGGCCCAGGAGGCTTCCAAAATTTCATATCGCCGAGATGTTAGCGGGTGTGGGCAAGTAAATCAGTGAAGTGGTTAAAATTTTAACTAATGGATTTTTTTTAATGGTTTTTATCATTTATTTTTGTCGTAGGGGTTTCTGTGGTTTATCAGTAATTTTTACAACTGCAATTAAAGATACTAGAAGATAAATTATTAAGGTAACTATAATTTGTATGTTGGGGTAGTTGTAAAATTTTCTTAAGGTTAGATTGTTTAGGTTTAGGTCATGTATAATAGCAGTTGCTGTTGAGTTTATTTGGTAGGATAGAAAATTATCTATTACGAAAATTATCGCTAGTAAGATTAATCTTAGGGCATAGAAGTATAAAGAAGTTTTAGGTATTTTGAACTTCTCGTTTGATGCGATGCTAGTTATATAAATAAATATGACTAATATGCCACCAATTATGACTAGGAAAAGAATATATCCGAATCAAAAGTTTTGGTAAAAAGTTCCTGAGGCTAAGGCTATTAAGATAGTTTGTATTAGTAAGATAGACCCTAGTGATAGGGGGTGGTTTATTAATATAAAAGAGAATGAACATGTTAGGCTTAAAAAGTAAATTAAAGTTAGGATATCAGGGGATAGTTTAATGTAAAATATTAATTTTGGAGGTTAATGATAAAGGTTTCTTTTCCCTTGAAGTTTTAAAAGTTGGTTTCTTATTTCTGATTTACAAGATCAGTATTTTAAAGTTAAATTATTAAAACATATAAATGTATATATTTATTTATGTTTGTCCTTTGGTTACTCTTTTCTTATCGGCCTTGTTTGTTTACGTTTCTAAGTATAAACATTTTTTGTTTATGCTTTTAAGTCTAGAAATAGGGGTTTTGAGTCTTTACATGCTTATGTTGACCTTTTTTTCATATTTTGTTTTTGAATATTTTTTAGGTATAGTTTTTTTAAGGATAAGTGTGTGCGAAGGTGTTCTTGGTTTATCTTTGTTGGTTTTTGTTATTCGTAGACATGGGAGGGATATGCTAATAATTTTTGATAGTTTATGATAGAGCTAGTTTTTGGTCTTTTATTTTTGATTCCTTTAATTTGTACTAGTGCTAATTTTTGACTAATTTTAGTTACTAGATTTTTTTTGATTTTTAAATTTTTTACAGTTTTTAGTTTTAGTTTTTATATTTCTAATTTATCGTATTTATTTGGTATAGACTTATTATCTTATTTTATGATTCTTTTGAGTTTATGAATTTGTTCATTAATAATTATAGCAAGATCAAGTTTGTATGCCAAAGATTTTTTTTGGGAAGTTTTCTTATTTCTGGTGGTTCTTATGATATTGAGCTTGGTTTTAACTTTTTCGTCAATAAATTTATTTTTTTTTTATTTGTTTTTTGAAATAAGACTTATTCCGACTTTGTTATTAATTATCGGCTGAGGAGTTCAACCTGAGCGTATTTCAGCGGGGGTTTATTTACTATTTTATACATTAGTGGTGTCTTTACCCATGCTATTGACTTTGTTCTATCTTTATGGCATTTTAAATACCACGGAGTTTTATTTTTTTGTGCCGGTTGATAGGGTAATTGTATATATTTTTATAAATTTCATTTTTTTTGTTAAAATACCAATGTATTTTGTACATTTATGGTTGCCTAAAGCCCATGTAGAGGCGCCTATTTCTGGGTCAATAATTTTGGCGGGCGTATTATTGAAATTAGGAGGTTATGGGCTTATTCGTGTTGCCAAAATTTTTTTTTACAGTGGATTTAAAATCAGAAATATTTTTATTGTTATTTCTTTGTTGGGTGGAGTTATTGTTTCTGTTATATGTGTTCGGCAGAGTGACATAAAAATATTAATTGCGTATTCTTCAGTGTCTCATATAGGGCTGGTTTTGGGCGGTATTTTAACTTTAAATGTTTGGGGTTTCTGAGGTGCTTTAGTTTTAATGATTGCCCATGGTTTGTGTTCATCGGGCTTATTTTGTTTGGCTAATTTATTATATGAGCGCACTCACAGGCGAAGAATTTATTTGAACAAAGGATTTCTAAATCTTTGTCCGAATTTGACTTTATGATGATTTTTACTTTGTTCTTCTAATATAGCTGCTCCACCATCGCTTAATTTATTGGGTGAAATTTTGTTGATTAATTCATTATCTGTCTATAGAAATTTTTTTATATTAATCTTATTTTTTATAGTTTTTAATAGGGCAGTTTATTCTCTTTTTCTGTTTAGCTATACTCAGCATGGGCGTGTATATTCGGGCTTATTATCATTTTCTAGAGTTAATTTGCGTGAGTATTTTCTTTTATTTTGTCACTGAGTCCCTTTAAATGTTTTAATTTTAAAGTGTGAATATTTGACTTTATGGATTTATTTGGATAGTTTAATGTAAAACATTAATTTGTGGAATTGAAGATATAAGTGTGTTCTAAATAATTATTGTATGCATGTTTTTTTTTTTTTTTTTTTTTGTAGTTTCATTGGTTCTTTATTTTGTTAGGTTGTTTTTTTTATATAATAATATTGTGGTTTTATTAGATTTTAGGGTTTTGATTTTAAATTCTATTAGGGTAGATTGTTCGGTTGTTTTTGATTGGGCGTCATTGATGTTTGCTAGTTTTGTGTTTTTTATTTCATGTTTAATTATTTTGTATAGGAGAGAATATATGAAAGATGATATAAGTATTGATCGTTTTATTTTATTGGTCGTTTTGTTTGTTTTGTCTATAATGGTTGTAATTTTTAGTTCTAGCTTGATTTTTGTATTGTTGGGCTGGGACGGGTTGGGCCTAGTTTCTTATTTATTAGTGGTTTATTATCAAAATGTAAAGTCTTACAATGCTGGTATATTAACTGCTTTATCTAATCGTATTGGTGATGCTGCTTTATTATTAAGTATTATATTGTTAAGAAATTCAGGTAGGTGGATTTATGGTGAAGTATTTGATATAATTAAATGTGGAACTTTAGGTAAAAATGTTTATTTATTAGGATTATTGATTATTCTTGCGTCTATAACAAAGAGTGCGCAAATTCCCTTTTCGTCATGACTGCCGGCTGCTATAGCTGCCCCAACACCTGTGTCGTCTCTGGTGCACTCTTCTACTTTGGTTACGGCGGGGGTTTATTTGTTATTTCGATTTTCTTATCTTTTGGAGCCTCAAGTAAGTCAATTTTTTATGTTTTTGTCGTTACTTACTATATTCATGGCTGGTGTGGGGGCCAATTTTGAATTTGATTTAAAGAAAATTATTGCATTGTCTACGTTAAGTCAGTTAGGTATGATAATAGTGGTTTATTATGCAGGACAAAAAGAGCTTGCTTTTTTTCATTTGCTTATGCATGCGTTATTTAAGGCTTTATTGTTTATGTGTGCGGGGGTTTTGATTCATAGGTTAGGTAATTTGCAGGATATTCGCTTAATGGGTGGTTTAGTGGTTATATTTCCGTTAACAGGAGCGTGTTTTTGTATTAGAAGGATGGCTTTATGTGGGCTTCCCTTTTTATCTGGATTTTATTCTAAAGATTTAATTGCTGAAATTTTTAGAATAAATATTTCAAGAATTTTAATTTACTTATTGTTTTATTTGTCTATTGGGCTAACTGTTAGGTATTCTGTTCGTTTGTTTATTTATGTGTTTCTAGGCCGATTTAATTTATTAAGATTAAGATTTTTATATGAACGGGAGAGAAAGGTTATACTAGGTTGTTCTTTTATTATAAGTCTTTTAGTGATTTTTAGGGGGAGGGTCTTATTTTGAATAATGTTTTTAATTCCTTGTTTTATTATTTTACCAGCAGTTATGAAGGTGATAACTTTATTTATTATTTTAGTGGGCGTTCTGTTAGGGTATGCTATCTCTTGTTCTAGAGCTATTCAGTTTACTAATATTATAAGATTTTACCAGTCTTCAGTGTTTTTGTCAGGAATATGGAATTTATCTATTTTATCTGTTACTAGTCTTAATTCGCTTTTTTTATTTTTGGGTAAATTTTACATTAAAAATATAGATTACGGTTGGACTGAGTTTTATGGTAGAAAAGGCTTATTTAGGTTTATTAAGTGGGGGGCTAATTTTATTCAATTATTTAGGCTAAATCATTTAAAGGTTTATTTATTGCTTATTTGAGGTGTTTTATTGTATTTATTTGTGTTTATTAATTTCTATTCAAATAGCTTATATTAGAGCATGGCATTGAAGATGCTAATGAGATACAATGGTTATCTTTGGGTATAAATTATTTATAAGATATTATCTAATTTTACAATGAAAATGTAGTGTTTTAGGCTTAAACTATATAAATTTAGAGTTAAAAACAGTATCTCACTGCTTAAAATTAAAGTTAGAAGCTTTATTTTGTTTAGACTTAACTCTTTAATTGGAAAATATTTTCAATTTTATCATTAACAGTGATATACCTCTACTTTTGGTTTCAATTAAAATAAGGATATAGGTATATCAGATTTTTAGGTCGAAACTAAAGGTAATGTTTTACTTCTTATTAAAGATAAATTGATTACCAATATTTTTTAAATGCAACTTAAACGTTAATTTAACTATTATCCTGTTATTTAATTCAGTTTAAGGATCCCTGGTTTTGTTCATGTAGGAGACCAGCTATCAAAATTATGATGAAAATATATAAGCTTATGGAAAAATTTAGTGTGTTTGAAATTTCTAAGATAGAGGTGACTGGTAACAGCAGGGTTAGTTCTACGTCAAAAATTACGAAGATTAGTGCGATGAGAAAAAATTGTAATGAGAACGGTAGGCGGGCTAAGTTTTTAGGGTCGAAACCGCATTCGAAAGGCCTATTTTTTTCTCGATCATAAAATGTTTTTTTGGATATGAAGTTTATGATTAGAACTAGGACTGCGAGAATTATGTAAATTATTGTACTAAAAATAGTTAGAAGTTTGATTATTTGCCCTAGTGTCTAGATTTTTTAATTGGAAGTTAAATATAATATATTTATATTATGCAAATATAATTTTATCTGCCCCATCAATAGATAGATATGTAGAGGAATAGTCACACTACGTCAACAAAGTGTCAGTATCAGGCTGCTGCCTCGAATCCAAAATGGTGGGCTGGCGAGAAATGGTTTAAGTATATACGAATTAAACATACAAGTAAAAAGGTAGAACCAATAATTACGTGAAGACCGTGTAATCCTGTTGTTATAAAAAAGGTTGATCCGTATACTCTGTCTGCAATGGTGAAAGGGGCTTCTAGGTATTCAAATATTTGGAGTGCAGTAAAGTAAAATCCTAATAGGACTGTGATAAGTAAACTATAGATAGCTTGATGGTAGTTGTTTTCTATGATACTGTGGTGAGATCATGTAATTGATAGCCCGGATGATAATAAGATTAGAGTATTTAGGAGCGGGATTTCTAATGGATTGAATGGTGAGATTCCCTTAGGCGGTCAGTTTATCCCAAGATCGATCCTTGGAGACAGTCTAGCATGGAAGAATGCCCAAAAAAACCCTAGGAAAAAAAAAATTTCTGATGTAATAAATAGAATTATGCCTCAACGTAGTCCTTTGGCTACTTTCAGAGTGTGAAGTCCTTGGAAAGTACTTTCTCGAACAATATCGCGTCATCATTGGACTATAATAAGAAAATTGGTGAATATTCTAAAATAGAGCAGGTTAGTTTCTTTAAAGTGAAATCACTTAATAAGTCCAATTATAAAAGTGAATAGGCTTAATCTACCTAGAATAGGTCATGGTCTTTGGTCTACGAGGTGAAAAGGGTGATTTTTTTTCATTAATTAATTTCTCTCGAATAAAGCGTTACTAAAATGGAAAAAACATAAGATTGAATTATAGCTACGGCGGATTCTAAAATGAGTAGTAAAATTTGCGCAGATATTAGAAAGGTTAAATAAGGTATTCTTAGAGATGGTCCTGAGTTTCTAAGTAGAGTAATTAATAAATGTCCGGCAATTATATTTGCCGTTAAACGGATGGCCAGGGTTCCCGGTCGGATTAAATTTCTGATTGATTCAATAATTACTAGGAATGGTAATAGGATTTTAGGGGCTCCTTGAGGTACTAAGTGGGCTAGCATATGAATAGTATTTATGGTTCAGCCAAAGATTATAAAACTTAATCATAGCGGAATTCTTAGGTATAAGGCGAAATTTAAATGCCTAGAAGCTGTGAAGATATAGGGAAAAAGTCCTATAAAATTATTTATTAAAATGAAAATTAATAATCTTGTGAAAATTAGTGTGGTTCCTTTAAATTTATTTTTTGTGATTAAAATTTTAAATTCTCAGTGTAATTTTATTAACAGTATTAGTCACATCATAGTTAATCGTGACGGAGTTATTCAATACAGAAAAGGAATTATAGTAATGATAATTGTGGATCTTAATCAATTTAAGGATAATGAAAAGTTGGTGCAGGGATCAAATGATGAAAAAAGATTAGTTATCATTTTCAATTTGGTTTGTTGTTTACATATTTAGTTTTCGCTGAAAGTGGTTGGTAAATGATAGTAGAGTAGTTAATTAACAATACTAGTATGAATAAGAGGATTATAAATATATAGAGTATGGTTCAATTTATTGGTGCTATCTGAGGGATTAAAAATTATTTTTTGGAATAATTTTAGCTTGACACGCTATTGTTATTTTTTAACTAAATTTTTCATTAGAAATAGGCGTTAAACTATTATTTTAAGGTTTAAGAGACCTAGGCTGACTTTTAGCTATCTAATGAGTATTTTAATTTATTGAATTAACTCATTTTAAAAAAAATGTAGGTGATACGCTTTCTACTACGATGGGTATAAATCTATGATTTGCGCCACAAATTTCCGAGCATTGGCCGTAAAATAGTCCGGTACGGTTGATATTGAATCTTGACTGGTTAAGACGTCCAGGGGTTCCATCTATTTTAATTCCTAGAGCAGGGACAGTTCAAGAATGGATTACATCTAGAGATGTAACAATGACACGGATTTGGGAGTTGTATGGAATGATTATTCGGTTGTCTACGTCTAGAAGACGAAAGTGGAATGGTTTTAATTCGTTGGTTGGAATTATGTATGAGTCAAATTCTAGGTTTTTGTAGTCAGAATATTCATACGATCAATATCATTGGTGCCCAATTACTTTAATAGTTGAAATTGGGTTAAAAATTTCGTCTATAATATATAGCAATCGGAGCGAGGGAAGAGCAATTAAGATTAAAATTACTGCAGGGAGAATGGTTCAGATTATTTCAATTAGTTGACCTTCAAGGAGAAGACGATAGGTAAACTTATTGAAGAGTATGGAGATTATTATTTGAGCTACTATGATAGTAATAATGATTAAAATTAGTAGGGTATGGTCGTGAAAGAAAATAAGTTGTTCTATGATTGGGGATGCTCTGTCTTGAAGAAGTAGGGTGTTTCATGATGCTATTTCTAACAAAAAAAATTTTATATTTGGAGTTTAAGACCAATGCACTATTCTGCCATATTAGAATTTGGCTGTGGTTACTATGGGTAGTTCGTCAAATCTATGGTCTGCTGGGGGATAAAATTGTAATCATTCAATGGATGTTGCAAGTGCGTAACTTGATATATTTAGTCGTTTTACAGCTAGGGCTTCTCATATAATAAAAATGAAATAGAAAACTCTTAATAAAGAGATTAGTCTACCAATAGAAGAAATAATGTTTCATAATATAAATGAGTCTGGGTAGTCAGAATATCGTCGAGGCATACCACTGAGTCCCAGGAAATGTTGCGGAAAGAAGGTTATATTTACTCCAATGAACATGCATATGAATTGAGTCTTAAGGTATTTAGAGTTGAGTGTTAGTCCAGTAAAAAGTGGAAATCATTGAACAATACCTGCAAGAATAGCGAAGACGGCACCTATGGATAACACATAGTGAAAATGTGCTACTACGTAATAAGTGTCGTGAAGAATGATGTCAATAGAGGAATTAGCTAAAACAACTCCTGTTAATCCTCCTATAGTGAATAGAAAGATAAATCCTAAAGATCAAAGTGAGGATGGATTGAATTTGATCTTAGTTCCGTGGTATGTGGCTAGCCATCTAAAAATTTTAATTCCTGTTGGAACAGCAATAATTATAGTTGCTGAGGTAAAATAGGCGCGGGTATCTACGTCTATGCCAACTGTGAATATATGGTGGGCTCAAACTACGAATCCCAGAACGCCAATGGCTAGTATAGCATAGATTATTCCAAGTACACCGAATGCTTCTTTTTTCCCTCTTTCTTGTCTAATGATGTGAGAGATTATACCAAATCCTGGAAGAATAAGAATATAGACTTCGGGGTGACCAAAAAACCAGAATAGGTGTTGGTAAAGGATTGGGTCTCCCCCTCCTGCTGGGTCAAAAAAGGATGTATTTAGATTTCGGTCAGTTAAAAGTATGGTAATAGCACCTGCTAGCACGGGTAAGGATAATAAAAGTAGGATTGCGGTGATAAGGACGGCTCATACAAATAGAGGTATTCGGTCCGGTTTTATTCCTATTGGACGCATATTAATAATAGTGGAAATAAAATTTATAGCGCCTAGAATAGAAGAGATACCAGCTATGTGTAGACTGAAGATTGCTAAGTCTACGGATGATCCTTCATGCGCGATATTAGAGGCGAGTGGGGGATAGACAGTTCATCCAGTCCCTGCTCCTTTATTTACTAGTCTTCTTATGAGGAGAAGGGTTAGAGAAGGTGGTAGTAATCAGAAGCTTATGTTGTTAAGTCGTGGGAAGGCTATATCAGGGGCTCCGAGCATGAGGGGGACAAGCCAGTTTCCGAATCCTCCAATTATAATGGGTATAACTATAAAAAAGATTATAATAAAAGCGTGAGCTGTTACGATGGAATTATAAATTTGGTCGTTGCCGATTAAGGTTCCTGGGGTGCCTAGTTCAGTACGAATTAATATACTTATTGACGTACCCACTATTCCTGCTCAAGATCCCAGAATAAAGTATAAAGTTCCGATATCTTTATGGTTTGTGGAGAATAATCATTTATGCGGTAAAATGGCTGAGTTGTAGGCGGTAAATTGTAAATTTACAGACGAAAGTTTTTTCTTTTACCAGATTGTATAGTCTAATAAGGATTTTAAATTGCAAATTTAACGGTAAATAATATTTTGCAATCTAAGTGCAGTAAGAATTAGATTTGTATCTATTTTAAGCTTTGAAGGCTAATAGTTTAATATATTAACTTAAATTCTTAGAACAACCATGGTATAGAAAAACACATTGGGATTCTAGTTAAAATAGCGATATTGGAGGCAAAAAATATCGGGTTGAGCTTGGTTTTTCATGATTCTGAGAAAGATTCAAGTGAATAGAAAGAAAATGATGAGAAGGAAATGCGAATGTAAAAATATAGTGTTAAAAGGGTGAATGATACTAGAATAAAACATATAAAATTGTGTTTTAGATTTATGAGGGCGTTAATAGTGATTCATTTTGGTAAAAATCCAATGAATGGGGGTAGCCCTCCTAAGGATAAAAAATTTATTATAAATATATATTTAAGTTTTTTGTTATACGAAAGTATTTTGGGGACTTGTCTTATATAAAAAATTCTGTACTTGTGAAATATTATTGTAATACTAAAATTTATTAGAGAATAAATTGCAAAATATAGCCTTCATAGGTTTAAGGATCTTAATAGTGTTCTGATTATTCAGCCTATATGATTGATAGAAGAGTAGGCTAAAATTTTACGTGTACATACTTGGTTTAGTCCTTGGAGGCCTCCGATCAGAGATGATAAAATGATAGTGATAGACAAGAAAGTTGAGGATCTAATACAGTAGGATAGAAGAATAAAGGGTGCGATTTTTTGTCATGTTAAGATAATAATTACAATATTTCAAGCTAATCCTCTAATTACCTCGGGGAATCAGATATGAAATGGTGCTGCACCTATCTTACCTAGAAGTGTGGCATTTATAATTATAGATGGTATATATAGAAATTTAAGGTTAAAAAAGTTCAGTCTTGAAAAGATTATAATGGAAAATATTAGAATAGCAGATGCTATAGCTTGAACAATAAAATATTTAATGGCTGCTTCGGCAGAGTTTTTATTTGTGTAAGTTTTTATTAAGGGGATGATGGATAATAAATTTATTTCTAGGCCAAGTCAAGCTGTTATTCATGATAGGGCAGAGATGCAAATTAATGTACTGAATACTAGTAAGTTAAAGAAAAGGATTTTATAAAAATTTATTATTAAAAAGAAAAGGGATGTTACCTTTATAAATGGGGTATGAACCCACTAGCTTAAGTTTAGCTTATCTTTTTACATTTTAGTATATGTGTACATAGGCCTTTGATGCTTAGGGGAATAATTAGGTTTATTAAGTGTATTGTACTAAAAATAGTTGATTAGCAGAATTTATAGGCCGCTTGTTGCCCCCTTGCTTGCACTTTGAGGCCTTGGGCTTTTTAGTTTTTAAATTTAGATGCCATAGAGACAGGGGGGAGGACCTGTATGATTTATTCTATCAAAATAATCCTTTTTCAGGCACTCTATGAGCTAGTAGGGGATTATTATTAATGTTTTAACATTTAAAAAAATTTTTAGCCTTTTTGTGCCAGCCCTGGGGGTTTCTAGGCCGCTTGTTGCCTCCTTGCTCGCCCTTTGAGGCCTTGGGCTTTTAGCCTTTTTGTACTAAAAATAGTTGATTAGCAGAATTTATAGGCCGCTTGTTGCCCCCTTGCTCGTCCTTTGAGGCCTTGGGCTTTTAGCCTTTTTGTGCTTGCCCTTTGAGGTTTTGTACTAAAAATAGTTGATTAGCAGAATTTATAGGCCGCTTGTTGCCCCCTTGCTTGCCCTTTGAGGCCTTGGGCTTTTAGCCTTTTTGTGCCAGCCCTGGGGGTTTCTAGGCCGCTTGTTGCCCCCTTGTTCGCCCTTTGAGGCTTTGGCCTTGGGTTTTTGTTTTTCAGGCTTTAAATTTAGATGCCATAGAGACAGGGAGGGGGCGTATGCTTATTTTATTAAAATAATTCTTTTTCAGATGCATTTATGAGTTAGATGGGGTTTTTGTCTAAGAAAATTATTAATGCTCTAACATAAAAAAAAAATTTATGGCCTTTTTTTCATCCGTTAAGGTTTTTGCGTCACGAAAATTGGAAATTTTCACTTTTTTGAAAAATTTTAGATGAGATTTGCCCAGTGTTAAAAAATGACCCCAAAGTTTTTAAAAAATGGCACTTTTTTTGCGATTTTTGCCATTTTTTTGAAAAAAAATTTTGCCATTTTTTGGAGATTTTTTAGGGGTTTTGGATGAAAAACGGTCAGAGACTGGTTTTTGGTCTGAAAAAAATTTGGTTACTTTTTTCTTCTTAATAATAATTTAATGTTCTAGATTCATTTTTTATATATGAATTAAATATAAAAATAAATAAGTTAATAATGTTGTTTACCTATAATAATAAAGTTTAACGCAAGAAATCTATGATTTGAAGTATCCGAAATAAAGATCAAAAATCAGATAAAAATTTGAGATTTATAGTATTAGAATATAGAATTAAAAATAATAATAATAAATTCAATTAAAAGTAAATTATAAAAGATTTATTGAATATACATTATTTATATATATATCTATAAATTATTTATAGAGCAAGAACTTTATACCATTTTTAAAAAAAAAAAAATTACCCTATATTCTAATATGTATTTATAGCCCTAAAAATATAATATTTAATTAAATATTAAATGATAATAATGATATATTAAAACTTACATATAAATAAATTTTATTGACGCATTTTTACGAAAATTGATGAAAAAAGAGGTATATATATATTTAATGTTAGATCATTAATAATTTTTCTTGACAAAGAAAAGGGCGAATTTTGGGGACCCTCAAAAACGTGGCTTAAAAAACCGCAGAGAGGTTTTTTTTGGCTAGAAAGGCCCAGTGAGGGTTTTGCTTAATTTGTAGTCTAATTTTTATCTAAAATTTTGTTATTTTTATGGTTTTTAGAGTGGAATTTCTATTTGTTAATTTATACTGAATTTATTGGGCAAATTTTATTTATAAAAATTTTTATTTTTTATTGTTTTCAAAAATTTTGTAATTATTTGATAAATTTTAAAAATTTTTCCAAATTTGTTTAATTTTTGTAAATTTTAGGGTGTGAAATTTACTGGGCATTTTTTACCTGTGATTTTCAGATTTTGGCTATCTTGTGGAAATTTAGGTCGTTTGTTGGGTTAATTTAATTGATCAGCTGGGCTTGGCTGGTTACCTCTATTTTTGTAAATTTTAGGGTGTGAAATTTACTGGGCATTTTTTACCTGTGATTTTCAGATTTTGGCTATCGTGTGGAAATTTAGGTCGTTTGTTGGGTTAATTTAATTGATCAGYTGGGCTTGGCTGGTCATCTCTATTTTTGTAAATTTTACAAGCTAAATTTTGTTGTTCTAAGTTTTGGGCGATAAAATTTATTGGGTTGTTAATACATTAATGCGCAAAATTGATAGGGCTATCGGTTTTGCATTTTATATAGGAGTTTAAGATTTTAGAGGTTTAAGGTACTTTGTGTAGTGCTTTAAGCACGTTAAGTTGAATTTGGTGGGACTTGATTTACTGTGGTTTTGTTTAGAGTAATTATTCAAGGAACATTTTTTTAACGGGAAATAAAGGGGCAGGAAATTCGTTTTATGTTATTTTTTCCGATTTTAATTTCTGATG